AATTCTTAATAAATTAGTATTTGCAATTTGCGAGGGTCGTTCTAGCTATATACGAAATTCTTGATTAATAATAAGAAGATAAATAAATTATTGGGGGACCTCCATAGAACAGATTTATTCAATCGTTTACTATTTCGGAATCACATAAAAGGGGATAAAAAAACTGAGGATATTCTGGGATTAGATTAGTTGGTATTCGAAATATACAATTCGTGTATACAAGTCGAAAAAGAGATGGTTGAATCAAAATAATTCCTTTTTTTTTTTTTAGTTCTATTTCGTTCAGAGGGTAATATGAATGTTTTATTATGTTCCATCAACACACTAAGAGGGTTATATGATATATCCGGCGTGGAAGTAGGCCAGCATTTCTATTGGCAAATTGGAAGTTTCCAAGTCCATGGACAAGTACTTATTACTTCTTGGGTTGTAATTGCTATCTTATTAAGTTCAGCCATTATAGCTGTTCGTAATCCACAAACCATTCCTTCTGTCGGTCAGAATTTCTTTGAATATGTCCTTGAATTCATTCGAGATGTGAGCAAAACTCAGATTGGAGAAGAATATGGTCCATGGGTTCCATTTATAGGAACTCTGTTTTTATTTATTTTTGTTTCGAATTGGTCAGGGGCTCTTTTACCTTGGAAAATCATACAGTTACCTCAGGGGGAGTTAGCCGCACCAACAAATGATATAAATACTACCGTTGCTTTAGCCTTACTCACGTCAATAGCATATTTTTATGCGGGCCTTACCAAAAAGGGATTGGGCTATTTCAGTAAATACATTCAACCAACTCCAATCCTTTTGCCCATTAACATCTTAGAAGATTTCACAAAACCCCTATCGCTTAGTTTTCGACTTTTCGGAAATATATTGGCTGATGAATTAGTAGTTGTTGTTCTTGTTTCTTTAGTACCTTTAGTGGTTCCTATACCTGTCATGTTCCTTGGATTATTTACAAGTGGTATTCAAGCTCTTATTTTTGCAACCTTAGCCGCGGCTTATATAGGCGAATCCATGGAAGGCCATCATTGATTAGTTTTTGACATAGTCTTTTTTTTTTAGCTTAGCCTGACCAATGTATGCGCGTATCAAAGTAATCCACTTAGGCTTAGGGAGAATAAATATACAAATAAGGATAGATACGTTCTATAATAAATTACGAGATTAAAGAATAGTAAAAAAAAAAGTGGAAAGAGATCGAAAAAATATTTTTCCTACAATTTCTGTATTTGAGTAATAATTTTTATGGTATCTTATCTGTTTATGATGTGTGATTAAAAAAAAGATGGTATAGAGAATGGTTGTCATTTCAGTTGACTTCGTTCAATCCACCGATTGAACAAAAAAATTATAAAAAAAAACGGGGTTGGGGAAGGAGGGGGCGAACTTAGTGTATGGAATCTAATTTCTATAAGACACTTCTTGGGGGATTTTTGTTAAAATGACTCTAGAATCCTGCTGTATCTGAGATACAAACAGTTGGTTTACGTTATGGGGGAAAGACATGTATATGTGATATTCGATATTTACTGGGTATATATGAATCAAAGATATATCTAATTTTCCCTACTATAGATGTCAATTAATATAAGGATTCCAATAGAAGTCCTTCCGTTTCGTCTGTAATAGGGATTCACAAAAATTTCGTGGTATAGTAACTAAAAACGTGTTATCGAAGTAGTTCGGATGATTCAAGAATATTATTATTTCAATTCGTGGTTCTTAGTTACTTTGACTGGATAAATCTTAGTAATGGAATAAGTAAGTTATAATTCATTGGTTGATTCTATCATTAACTATTTCTTTATTTTTTTGTTTTGGCGCGAGGAACTTATCATGAATCCACTGATTTCTGCTGCTTCTGTTATTGCTGCTGGATTGGCTGTTGGGCTTGCTTCTATTGGACCTGGTGTTGGTCAAGGTACTGCTGCGGGCCAAGCTGTAGAAGGAATCGCGAGACAACCAGAGGCAGAGGGAAAAATACGAGGCACTTTGTTGCTTAGTCTGGCTTTTATGGAAGCTTTAACAATTTATGGGCTGGTTGTGGCATTAGCACTTTTATTTGCGAATCCTTTTGTTTAATTAAAAAAATAATATATATATATTATTTGATTTCCTTGGATTTTCCGCTTTTACTTTTTTCAAATTAGATTCATATTTCAACCCTACAATTTCTTATTCCTTGGGTTACACCCTATGGGAGGGCTGATTTGAAGATGGGGAATTAACACATTCTAATAAGTATTATTCTTATTGGAAATTTCCAATTCAAAAATCTATTTATATCCATAAATCCATATATATATCTTTTTTATTTTGACTCTTTTTAGTATTTATAGAAAAAGAAATAAGAAATTAAATATCAAATAGATATCTAAATAAATAGAGATAATTAGTCTATCTATAAGTAAAGAGGAGATCATATGAAAAATGTAACCGATTCTTTCCCTTCCTTGGGTTATTGGCCATTCGCCGGGAGTTTCGGGTTTAATAC